TGCATACCCCGACTGGTTTTCCAAACGAGTCCCGCGGATACATAGAATTCCGACGAATATGTAAGTGATTCGTACACAGCATCTCTTTCGTTTATCAATGGTTCGACCAATTGATATGTTTCCACAAATAATTGAAATTCAATTTTTTGATCTGTATCTTCAATTTTTGGAAAGTTAGAAAGTTCTTCGGGTAAACCCTGATCGATGAACCTGCAAAATCCTTCAAATTGGATCTGATGAAACCCAGGTATTGTAAACATTCCCTCATTTCTATTTCGGAGCATTTTTATTTAATTTCCCATTTCTCAAAAATCCTATTACATTATTGGCGTAGTCTTCATCGAATTAGATAGATGATCTAGCAATGATGGAATTGATCGTCTATTTATGATTCCGGAATAACATGAAATTTGAAGTCAATTGATGTAAGTTCTTTCTAAGAGGTGGAATATAATAACAACCCCTTTACATACAAGGGAATGAGTATGTGGTGGGGCGAAAGGGCTTGGACTTTCTCGACGAAGAAGACGCCGAACAAAACACAAGAAAGAACCCTCTAGAAAATATGTCGATATTTTATTAGAATGTTTCAGTATAATAAAATATCGACATAAATAACAGGTACAACTAGTAAATCAATGGCGTAATTATATTTTTCTCATAAAAAAAATGAGATCAAAAAAATCAGCATGAAAGTCGGAGGCGTTCCGTGGTAGATTGCCGGTAACATTTAGAGGTACCGGTATTGAAACAAACCCGAGTCTATAAATTACTCTTCGTCGAAAAAGTCGGAATCCGAATCTCGAAATTCTTCTTCTTCGTCGTGAGTGTTCAAACACAAGGTTATAAACCCCTCTTCACCGACAAGGTTAAAACAGGCGGATACAAATTGCTCTTCGTTCCAAAGGTCCAAAGGGGAGTTTCTACAGTCATCGTAGCCGAGCAAGAACCAATGTCGCGAAAATATAGTTTTGTTGTCCTCGCGACGAGATAGTCTGCGCGATATTTTTGATATCGCGCATCGCACTTGTTTAGTACTTCTAGTGTCCATAGAAAGTCCGACCGTACTCGCAGCCAGGCATGTACATGTGGTTCATATTGTCGAATGGCGTATGGTTTATTCCCGATCTTTGTTCGTAGCGCGTCTCGTAGAGATTGGCGAGCAACCAAATCGAGGTTGGAAGCGGGGTAGGAAAACGGTTCCTTACCTTCGAAGAGGAAACGTTTCCAGGCGCCAGACCAAAACCCAACCCTGATATCATACTGTCTTTGGTCCGTTCTTTCTAGCAGCCAGCATTGAAGTTCGACCCAAAGACAAGCTTTTGTTGCTTGAATAGAGTTTGCATTTCTAAAAAAAAATTTTCTTTTCGCAACCCAGTTGGCTCCTTCGGCTTTGGCAAAGTCGACGATACTCCCCGAGGCGGCGCCATTCCGCGACGCAAATTTTTTCAAGAGAGTAGCTACGATCTCGCGACGCCCCATTTCAAGGCAGATTAAGTAAAATATTTCGTAGACGGCCTCGTCGTTGTTATCCGAGGATAGTGTCCCCCCTTTAGTATAACAAAGGTATTTCCTCTTCGGTAGATGCAGATGCCTATTATAGCGCGACATGCACTTACCTAGGTGTCCCATAATTTTCAATGTAGGTCGAAATCCATAATAGAGTCCGACCCCAACGATCGAATTGGTTATCTTCATACACAAGCTTATGTTGGTTTTATTGTTTCTTTGATATTGTCTCTGTGCATGTGTTAAGCCTGCCGCCAGCGTTCATCCTGAGCCAGGATCGACTCTCCATGAGATTCATAGTTGCATTACTTATAGCTTCCTTTTATATTGAATTATATATATGTCATTTTTGTTTATATATTGAATTATATATATGTCATTCAATATATGTAATTCAATATATATGCGTCATGTGCGGTAATAGGTCCCATATTAGCAAGTTTCATTAGTCATTCCCTATCTAGAACAACTAGCACAAATTTTCAACGTCCATGGGGACTTATTTTACCGGTAACATTATCGACTCCATCTTATTAGTTCTGGGTTCGAATCCCCGGCAACCCTTTGTTCAAAAAATCCTCTGTCGAGAAGAGAGACATTTTTACCTATTTTTTCTTCAATGAAAATTGAAGTGTGATAATTTACTGATAATTCTATGAGTCCGTTCTGGAGTTTAAAGGGACTAATATATGTTATAACGCTCGATAGTCACTGTGAGTAATATATGTTATAAAAATCTATAGTTCCTATGAAAAATTTGCATTAGGTTTTTGGATGATTTTGGCGGCATGGCCGAGCGGTAAGGCGGGGGACTGCAAATCCTTTTTCCCCAGTTCAAATCTGGGTGTCGCCTGACTATTTCACATAGATAGTGATCGATCTATATTATACTTTTTACCTAAAAAAACCAAAAAAGTGGGCCTTAGTATTTCTAGCCTATTTTACTTGTCTTTAGTCTTTCCCGATTCGAAATCATAGAGGAATTTTTTAGAAGTGGATTTATTAAATTGGTTCCTCAACAGTCTTCGGTGAGAATCCCTTTTTGACTCTGCACCATTGATTCCACTATTATTAGGGAGCAATAATCAAATAATTCTATCATAGAGATAGGGGACATAATTCACATGGAGCTAGTAAGTCTCGCTTGGGCTGCTTTAATGGTAGTTTTTTCATTTTCCCTTTCACTTGTAGTCTGGGGAAGAAGTGGTCTCTAGAAGTACTACTAATTGAGTTGAGGAATCAAACTGGATCAATTGTTTTAGAAATCGTTCAAAATGCATTGTAGAACGATTTACTATCAAGATCTCTTCATTTTCAAATTGCATTGAATTCTAGTGAAGGAATGTATTTTATAACAAGTAAAACGCTTCTTTCCGATTGATCGGAACAAATAGATGTATCAAAGAAATCGAAGTGGGCCCTCTGTCAATTCCAGATAGAAAATGAATATCGCCACTACAAATATCTACCATGAAGATAATATGGTAGATTGATCTAGAGTAAACCTCTAGCTTTATTAGAACCACTAAGATACAGTCCGGTAAGAAAGAACTCAATGAATCTTTCTTACCCTACTCTCAGATCTCAGCGAAGACTGCCGATTCGAGCCCGTCCATTTCATTTATTCATTAGAATACGCAAAATGAGAATTCCTTTCATTTGATCTTATCAATAGTTGATAAGATCAAGTTTCATTCAAAATAATTAATTATTTTGACTAACTGTTTTTACATAAATAATAAGTAGAAAAGCAGTAGGAACTAAAATGAAGAGTGCAGTAGCAATAAATGCCAGAATATTGACTTCCATAATCTCATCCCTTTTTCTTTCACAATAACTCGGGATTTAATCCCCTAGAGAAAATAAATCTTGCACATGTAACTTCACTGAATGAATAACCTCTCGACGAGATTGACTCGGATCAATAGCATGAATAAGACTATCTAAGCGATCAAATCCATTCGTCGTCGAAAATTGAATAGTATAACCTAGGGAGATCTTTTATCCATACCGAATCCAAAATAGGATTCCCGACCCAATCAAAAATTCCTTTAGTTAGCATTATGTAGCATTCTTTTCTCTTGTTTAGTTTCTATAACCTATCTTAGGTCTCCCTTGTACAATCATCAAATAGCGTATCATCTCACCACCCATCCCTTTCCATTAGTTACAAAGAACAAGACAAGCAAAGCGGAAAAAGATAAGCTCTAAACGCCGTTTTTTAATGTCTATGGAATATTTCAGTAAATTCACTATTTTCGTTATTTTCATTTTAGTGGAGGGTTTGTTCTTTCTTCGACAGGACCCTGAAAAAATAGAAAAACTAGTAAGGAAAAAGGATTCAATTCCATTATCAAAAGCTCAGTGTCCAATTTGAATCCAATTGATTTGTAACCTTCCTATTTAGTAATTAGGCTTACACAAACAAAAACAGAGCCAGAAGGGGAGATTTTGTTAAATTCAGTTTGTATTATACAAGAAACGAATTCCATCTGTGGAGATGCGCCCGAGTCGGACTTTGTTTCCTTACATGAATGGAGATCAATCCAAAAAGAAGACTCAGCATCTGGAATATTTACTCTAAGAATAATGCTACCAACCAATCATTCGACTAATCTACATTTGTCTTTCTCCAATCAATCAGTCCTCGTTGAAGTGACGAGACGAATCCCCTTGGGAATGACATGTTGTCCCAAGGCCCCACTTTCCGAGAAAGAGGAGCGGCGGATTGGTGTACTTATTCGATTCGTCGGGACTGACGGGGCTCGAACCCGCAGCTTCCGCCTTGACAGGGCGGTGCTCTGACCAATTGAACTACAATCCCAGGGAACTAAGGGATCTAGCAGAAAATGTGATTCTTTTTTATTCCCCCTATCGGGTATTTATGAAGAAGAAGGGGGTTCTACCATGAGATGGTAAATTGGTGAATTGTTGGGTCGAGCTGGATTTGAACCAGCGTAGACATATTGCCAACGAATTTACAGTCCGTCCCCATTAACCGCTCGGGCATCGACCCAGGAAGAATCCATTTTAGGTGTATTGGTAATTCCTGACCAACTTATTTTCGTAGTACCCTACCCCCAGGGGAAGTCGAATCCCCGTTGCCTCCTTGAAAGAGAGATGTCCTGAACCACTAGACGATGGGGGCATGCTTGCTCAACCGCTATGATACTTCTTAGATGATACTTTTTATATGGATCCTTCATATATGGATACTTAGTATATGAACGCTTTTTGGAAATTGTCAATATAATAGGTATGAAGAGATCCGAATTCTCCTTCAGTTTTTCACGATTTCCTATTCATTTAGGATTCGTCATTCCTATTCATGTTTCATTCATTCGATTCTCCATTTTATTTGTCTATAGAAATCTAGCGTCTATGAATTTTCTACTAAAATAAAGACAAAAATTGCACGAATACAAAAAGAAAGATAGGCTTCTTTGAGGGAGTGATTGGTCCGTCCGAAAAGAAAGAGTCAAGGGGCGGGT